CTAATTCACATCTTTGTTGAAAGAATTTCTTTTGTAATTCCTTACATAAGGATTCAGAAAATACCGGATCTCCGCCTACACAAGTAAATTGTTGATAAAACTCCAAAATGGCATTTTCCTTTGACCCAATTTTCCTTTTCTCCTTATCATTCAGGAAAGACAAGAAAATTTCAGGGTAGCACACATTTTCTATAATTTCTTTTAGATTCAAACCCATAGCTGATGATAGAACTAGAATAGATATTTTCTGTTTCCTACTCACACGAGCCCATATCCTTGCTTTTCTATCAATCTCTAATTCTACTCTTCCGCCCCAATCGGATATTATAGTACCGGTATATACCGAAATTCCGTTATGGTCCAATTCTGACCGGTAATAGATACCTGGGCTTTGCAATATTTGATTAATTACAATTCTGTATATTCCATTTACTATAGAAGTTCCCGAGGAATTCATTAGAGGAATATTTCCAATAAAAATTGTTTGTTCTTGCATATCCCTAATGTTTTTCCAAATTAATCCTGCGGATACATATAATTCAGAAGAATATGTGAGTGATTCATATATAGCATCTCTTTCTTTTATTAAAGGTTCTACTAATTGATAAGTTTCGACAAATAATTGAAATTCAATTTCTTGATCTGTATCTTCAATTTTTGGAAATTTATTAAGTTCTTCTGTTAAGCCCTCATCAATAAACCTACAAAATCCTTTAAATTGTATCTGATTAAATCCCGGTATTGTAGACATTCCCTCATTTCCATCCCCAAGCATTTTGAATTTCTCCATTTAGTGAAAAAAAATTCCATTATTGGATCGTTCTTTAAATTCAATTATATAGATCGTCCGGCAATGATGAAATTTCTATTCTGTTTACAGAATCACATAAAATTTTATTTAACTCCATATATGAATATGGTATGGAATGTATGAAATGCGCATAAACAGAGAAATAAAGAGAATTTTATACTCAAATTGGAATTTGTAACAGATACAACTGGGAAATAGTTGCGAAATTCCACTTAACTTTAACTTAGACTTATGAAATTTTGTTTTGTATAACAAAACAAAAAGTGATTCAATTTCTACCACATTCAATTTTCTCCCACTATTATGATATTACATATTCCAATACAATTAAATATCAGTAAAATAAATAAAATATTAATATTAAAGTATTCGCGATTTGATCTCTTCGATGAGATAAAGAAGCCCAATAATCCGAAACAATATTCAAGTTGATTATTTTAGTTTTAGTACTTAACTTATTTTCGTGTATTTCATTTTTTAGTTAAATTAAAGAAAAAATGATTCGCACAGAAGAGTTTTTTATCTATTTTTTTATTTTATAATATAATAGAATTCGTATAATAGTGCAGAAGAAGGCTTTATTAAAGATATGTGGATATAATGATCTATATATACGATATATATCTCTCTTTTTATTGCAGTTTTATTGTGGACAGCACATGTCGTGCTCTGGAAAAATTTCCAATAGGAATCATAGGCAGATAAGATATCCGATTAGATTAGCTATTCGTGTAAAAATAACTTTTCTGGGGTTTACATATACTTATAATTGTTGTTATAATTGAAATTGAGAAGTATTTTTTTTAAGGAAAAATTGAGATTCAAATTCAAATCTAAGAATCGTTCATGAATTCACAGTCAATAGTTAATGGTTCAAATTTGTCCGGAATTATGGACTGAAAATTCAAATTTCGTTTTTCCTTTCAATAGTTAATAGAAAGAAGATAATGTGTGTTTCGCCATACTATAACAAAATGAATCGAAGGGCTGGATACAATCCAAAAAAGGAAGGTATTCTTTTTTGGTTATTTTAGGAAGGGGATTAAGATTAAAAAAATGGGATTCAAGATGCAAATAAAAAGGAGGTTTACTACAAAAAAATAAGGGGGGTATTTTAGTCTATTTTCGATCGCCTTGGCGGCATGGCCGAGTGGTAAGGCGGGGGACTGCAAATCCTTTTTCCCCAGTTCAAATCCGGGTGTCGCCTGATCAAAAAAAAGGCGCTAAATATCTTATTCCGTTTTACTTTTACTGATATAACTTGTTCAATTTAGAGAAGAAGTATGCATAGGAAAAGGACTCTTGATACTTTCTTGCTTGATTCTATAGGTTTCTATTTTTGATTTAATGAAGAGCAATAAGACTTGTTTTTATTATTCTTCTTAGTAAGACTTCCAAAAGCGTTGCTGCAGAGTTTCTTTGTGCTTAATCTTTCCCCGTTCCACAAACAATCATCCAAGAACTTCTTACACTTACCTACTTTGGATTTTTTTTATTGTTTCATCTTCATTAAAGGTATTGGACAAAATACTTTTTTTGACTCTACGCTAGCGATTCTACTATTATTAGTGAACAATAATGGAAAAATTTCGTCATATTCATATAGATAAGGGACATAATTCACATGGATATAGTAAGTCTCGCTTGGGCTGCTTTAATGGTAGTCTTTACGTTTTCCCTTTCACTCGTAGTATGGGGAAGAAGTGGACTATAGGGGTACTACTAATTGAGTTGAGAAATGGAATTATATTAATTGATCGTTCTCGAAAAACTTTTCAATTAAATTGAATTTATTTAAAGAATTGAATTCAAAATATCTTAATCTTAATTTCAAAATTATATTAGATTTTTGATTATTTGAGAAATACAATTCATATTATATTTATATTTTTTCTACTTTATTGACTTGACTCGGTTGATATCATGATTCCAAGATTAAAAATCGGCGGGGTTTACTAATCTGTTTAGCCAACATATAAAAATCAAAAAAGTTTTCATAAAACTCCTTTCCTTAGATAATTTATCAATTGCTCAATCAATTACTTCTTTAGAATGCTAAAAAATGGGTTTTCCTTTATTAATATTAATATACTCAAACTATTCTTTTTTTATATCTATATTAAATAATTTCGGGATTCATATTGAAAATAATCTGAAATCTAGGGATAGGAATTAGAATCGTAAGAGTCAGAGGCGCCTTTCAACTATTTTAAATTAATTGGAATTAACACAAATCAACGAAAAAATTGAGACTTTATTTATATGTCATTTATATGACATATAGATAATGGATATCCAGATATATACATATGAAGATGAGATCCGGTAGTATGGTAGAAAGAAATCTAGATTTCTTTCTACCATACTACCGGATCTCATAGAATACTGCTGATTTTAGTCTGCTTCTTTCCTTTCATAAAATAGGAATCCTTATTTTTTTTGTTTAATTATTGATATTAATTAAGAACTAAGAAGTCAAGGGGGGTCATTCAAATTAATTAGTTTGACTAATAGTTTTTACGTATATTATAAGTAAAAAAGCAGTAGGAACTAGAATAAACAGTGCAGTAGCAATAAATGCGAGAATATTTACTTCCATAATTTCATCCTTTCATTTTTCTAGACTTCACACAATAACTCGGGATTTAATCCCATAGAGATGATAAATCTTTCGTCTCTAAATTCAATGGGATGAATTTCATCTCGATGATATCGAATCGGATCAATATCATGAATAACAATATCTTAGTTATCAAATCGCTTCGTTGTCGAGAATTAAATAGTATAACATAGAAAGATCTTTTATCCATATCGAATCAAAAAAAGGATTCCTGATTCACCAATGAAATCGAGAATTTCTTTACTTGATTATTTTATTTTGATTTATTATTCTTTTACATTTTTTCTTTTGTATAATGACTTCCTTATACAATCAGTATTATCTAACTGCCCTTAACTTACATTGGTTACAAACAAACCCAAACAAACAATAGAAGCAAAAAGGGGAAGGAGAGTTAAGTTCTAAACTCCTTTTTGTTAATAATCTAATCTTATTGAAAAACAAAAAGGTTTGATAAAGACAAGTTAGAGTATAAAAAAAAGATCGAATATACTACCGAATTCACTTCTTTTATTTTAGAGTTTTTTCTTCGGCAGAAATCCTTAAACCTAAAAAAGATTATTCATTTCCCTCTCTAAGGGGGTCCCTTTTTTATCTTTATTTTATAAAGATCCTTTTTCTTGGATTAGGAATGGGATGCATATAATATATAAAAACTTCAGTGTAAATTTTGAATGAGATAAATTGTTTCAAATTAAAATTAGTAATTAAGGTTACACAAAATCGGATCCAAAAAAGAAGATACTTTATTTCTAATTAAAAAGGTTTCATCAAAAAAATTGAATTCATTTTGTATCGTACAAATAAAAATTACATTTGGGCATATGTTACCGAGAAAGCTATAGCACTCGATTCAATTTTGGACTGGGGTCGGGAGTAATTAAAAAAGCCAAACTCGGCGGGGTATCTCTTGAAATCCGGAATATGACATTCCAATAATTATACTAATCTACATAGGTCTTTATCCATCAGTACTAGGTGAAGAAATGGAAATTTTTATATTTGCTTTGACGAAAACGAAAATAAATCGAATAAATATAATAAATAGAAATTAAAGACCTCCTTTGGGAATGAAATTCTTCTATCCTCCTTTTCCAGAAAATCGAGAGATTAATTGACAGTTTTATTGGATTTTTTTTATTGGATTGGATTTGTTTGTATCCATCGGGATTGACGGGGCTCGAACCCGCAGCTTCCGCCTTGACAGGGCGGTGCTCTTACCAATTGAACTACAATCCCAGAGAAATGAAATAAAGTTACAATCTACATATTTTTATGATTTATGGTTTCATTCAAACCCTTTCTATTGACTATTTTGATTTTAGATTGGAATCGCCGCGTTGTACCATAGACGCAAGTGGTATATTGATATCCACATGGATATATACTAAGAGCACAAATTACTAGTCATCTTTTTCTTATTTCAAATCAAAAGAAAATTGATTATCAATGAATTTTCTTTCAACGAAAAAAGGTATTTTTTCCATTACTCTTTAATCTTAAATTTTCTAGTTCCAAATCCTAATATGAATCTAGATTATCCACAAGATCCAAATTTATGGGAAAAAAAGCAAATAAAATCAAAGAACTAACAAGCCGAGAGAAATATCAGAATTTTTACTTTTTTTCGTATCAGGCATTTAGAAAGAGCTGAGCCCAGGAGTTATATCATTTCATGGCGGATCTGTGAATTATTGGGCCGAGCTGGATTTGAACCAGCGTAGACATATTGCCAACGAATTTACAGTCCGTCCCCATTAACCGCTCGGGCATCGACCCAGGAAGAATAAATTTTAGATTTATAGATATAGATTTAGTAAGAATCCCCGATCAACTTCCTTTCGTAATACCCTACCCCCAGGGGAAGTCGAATCCCCGTTACCTCCTTGAAAGAGAGATGTCCTGAACCGCTAGACGATGGGGGCACGTTTACCTGACCATCAGCATACTATGCTCATAATATCAATAGTTTTTTGAAATTGTCAATATAACTAAATGGTAGGACTCGATTCGGAAGATTTTTCCGTCTTTTATATGATTCCATAGAATTTTTTGATTTGTGATTTAGATTCATGAATCATTCATTCTAATTGCCATTATTCATTTTAATTAGAATATAAAGATAAAAAAAATTAAATAGAAATTAAGAATAAAAATAATATGAAAGATTCTTTCAGGGAATTAATTGGTCCGCCGAAACGGAGGGCTTAATCCCATTTCTTCGCTTTGATTCATTGATTCATCACTCCGTTCCGTTGTTTGTTAAGATAGATAGGCATATCTATATCTGACTCTAAACCGGTAAATTAAGAAATGAAAAATCCACAAATCTGAGAAATGAGAAGATGGATAAGTATCAACAAGTTATCAATTTTTTAATAATTTGGTTCGGGGGACAAATAGAATCTTTTCATCAGTGATTCGATGAAATATCATAGATTCGTATTGAATTCTTAGTTACATGTATCAATCAAATTAATTTGGTTATGATCGCGGTCAGGTCAATTCAATTCAAAGCAAAGGGGTTCGGTTTTGAAACAATTCATTGCATTGATCAAATTCAATATCAATAAACCTTTTTTACCCATTTTTACTATATTCATCACTAGTTTAGTCTAAACCGCTAGGTAAGGTAGATCAAATTTCTCGTTTATGAATCAATTATTATACTATAGGTTTGTTTACTTCATTTATTTACTTTATATACTTTATTTAGATAGTTAAATATACTTAAATATATTTATTATATTTATATTCTTTCTATCTATATATTATCTTTATAATATATTTATATTATAATTATATATTTTTTATGTATATTGACTTTATGATTTGGAGTCTATTTCCATAGATATATCTTACCTGTATGCTGACTCATTCAGGAATTGAATCAAATGAGCCCCTTTAACTCAGTGGTAGAGTAACGCCATGGTAAGGCGTAAGTCATCGGTTCAAATCTGATAAGGGGCTTCTTTCTTGCTTTGACCTTTTTTTTCATAAAACTCCAGCGACAGTATTCTTACTTTGAAGGGAGAATTGGGATATTGTTGATATTTGTAATAAACAAAGTAAGAAACTCTACTCTAATAATAAAAATAATAAATTTTAAAATTCAAGCAATTAGAAATTCTAAATAACTTAGAATTAGAATAAAATTAAGTTAATATTCTAATGATTTGATTTATAGCATAGTAATTTTATTTTAGTTAGAAATTAGAAAGTTGAACACTATATTCATTATATTTATTATATATTATACTTTATATTATACTAATTTAATTCTATTTATTATATTTATACTAAATAATGATAAGCTGGTTCTTAAATCACCAAATTTTCCTATTTGATATTAGTCCAACCAAATCAATTGTAAAGATTAGATTCTAAATTAACAAAAGAAAAAGTAAGTGGACCTAACCCATTGAATCATAACTTTATCTACTATTCTGATATTAAAATTCTGATATTAAAATTGGATATAGATGAAATTAGAACAGTGAATCAACCCACCCTTTTCATTCATTATTCATATTTCTTTCGGCTTCGAAAAAATCTGTCGATATTTATGAGCGCTATTTCTGATTAAATCTTCTTGTTCTTTGTTATTCTATAGGAATAAATTCCAATTCCCTTCCTCCATAGAAAAGCTCATTCGAAGTCACAACATAAGACATATAATATAATATAAGAAAATTTTCAATATCTTTCTTTGATTTCAGAACATAAAATCAATTTATATTGATATTTATACCCATATTTATATTGATATTTATACCCATATAAAATATATATTTATATATAATAAAATTTATATACCTATCAGATCGTGGTTTCATGTACCAAATATTTCTATATCGATGCATACAATATTTGACTTCCGCTAATTAGGTGTGAGAAAAAAACTTTCATTGAATTTCCAATTTCCTATTATTTAAATTTAATATTGATTTAATGTTGTAATTTAATGTTGTATTAAATACTAGGAATCTCCCTTTTTTTTTTTCTTTTATGACAGATCAGATATTAAATATTAATATTAATTAATATTAAAGTAAATAAAAAAACTATT